AAGAGAGGCAAAAGGCTTTTCATAATTTTTTTGGTTCTTTTTTACGACTTTTATAAAGCTAAATAGACAGATCTAAAAATTCATTTCGGATAATTGAACCTTCTCAAACTGTTTCTTTTTAAGAACCAAAAAGATTTGTGCCAAAACAACCGATCCTAAGAAGAACAAAAGTCCTTGGACACGTAATGGATCTTGAAGTACTATTTCCGCATCCCCCTGACCAAATCCACCCACATTAGGATTACTCGTTAATGGTTGATCGAGTTTAATGGATTCGCCCTCTGAAACAAGAAGTTCTAGGCCTCGAGGAATAATATCAATCGCTTGGCGTCCATTCGATGCATCCACTATGGTTATTTCGTATCCCCCCTTTTCTTTTCGTAAAATTTTGCTTATTATCCCTCCTGCCGTAGCATTATAAACTGTATTGTTACTTTTGCTACCATCAGGATAAATCTGACCCCTTCCCCTGTTTCCGCCTACGTATATAGGATATTTTAAGAAGTGAACATCTTTATTAGTAGCAGGGTCTGGCGCAAGAATAGGAAAGGTTATTTCACTATATTTTTGACCAGGAACAGGACCTATCACAAGAATATTTTTATTATTGGGGCGATAATTCTGAAAAGACAGATTTCCTATCTTTTCTTTCATCTCGGGTGAAATACGATCAGGGGGGGCTAATTCAAACCCCTCCGGTAAAATAAGAACAGCTCCCACATTCAAAGCTCCTTTTTTACCATTAGCTAGAACTTGTTTTAGTTGCATATCATAAGGAATTTTAACAACTGCTTCAAATACAGTATCGGGAAGTACCGCTTGTGGAACCTCAATATCCACGGGCTTATTAGCTAAATGGCAATTGGCACATACAATACGCCCAGTTGCCTCTCGTGGATTTTCATAATTCTGCTGGGCAAAAATAGGATATGCACTTGAAATGGATGCCCAAGTTATTATATATATCATGAGTGAGACAGATATGGAGCGAGTAATCTCTTCCCTTATCCAAGAAAAGGTATTTCTAGTTTGCATGGTCCAATCATTTATCCCGAAAATTTCTACAATAAAGTTAGGTAGGTTGATAATATACTTCCCTAGCCACAATTCTGCTATTTACGTTTACTGAAAAAATAAAAATTTTTTGTTGAAATATACAAGGAATACCTCATGGGTAAAAAGAGTAAAGTAAATACGACTTTGATTTGGTTATGATGTATAAGGTAAGAAAGATTAGAATTGGATCAGTGAATCATTTTTTAGTCATTTATTGCATGATAAATCACTACAAGTGATGGAGATACACGATTTAAATAACGAAAGATCCAATATTTAAAAATTGTATCAAGAATGACTGGAAAGGTAGAAACTAGACCAGATAAAATTTGCTCATAATGAGCAAACCCAAAATCTTTGTAAATATAACCAATCATTAGTTCCCAACCGTGAGGCGAATGGAATCCGATACATAAATCAGTTAATAAAAGAATAGAAAAAGCTTTAATTGTATCACTTAAATTATATAGGAATTCTTGAACCCAAGAATTCAGAATAAAAAGCTTTTCCTTACCCCAAAAGGAATAACCACTTAGAATAACGAAAGATATTAGATTTGTCGAGAAGTGCAAGATTGTATGGATACGATACTCATTGTGTATCTTGATGAATTGGATCGTTTCTTTGTGGATTCCTAGACGAAATAGTTGTAAATCGGTTTCTGGGTATTCTTTTATCATTTCATCCAGCTGGAATAGTTCCTCTAATTGTATGAATTTTTCTAGAACACTTTTTTCTTGAATATCATTTAAAAAGGTTTCGCATTGTCTAGTATTCCACCAATTAGTAATCCAAGTTTTCAAACTTTTATTACAGCAGAGAGAGATCAACCAGGGCAAAAAGACTATAGATGTAAAATAAAAAAAAGGAATGAATGCTTTCTTTTTTGCCATTTTGAATCTGTGAATTGTTAATGAACCTGCCTCATTTGTTGATTCTATTAGATCTAATATTTCTATCGAGCATGAGTTTCTATTATAATTCGAATAGAATGTATTCAGCCTATGAATCCTTTTTCTCTTTTTCTTTTGATTCAATACTTAGTCTTTGCTTTGAATCTATAAAGAATATAGAAATAGACTCAGAATACACTTCCAATTTGAATCAATAAAAAATTTTTGTTTCTAGGATGTTATTCCGACTTTTTTCGATCAATACTAAAAGAACGTTTTCAAATTTCTATACGAAGAAACTCCTTTTCTATCAAATAAAAAAAAAAAAAAAATGAGCCTAAAAGAATAGATGAATGTTCAATCAAAAAAAAAAAATAAAGAAATTCTTTAGTTTTTTCTTCCTACTGCCAAAGCGTTTAGTCTTTTAAAATTAATTCATTTCAAAAAACTTCAATTGGTACACGCAAGAAGTAAGCCAATTCAGCAGCTTTTTGCTCAATTTCTCGTGTAGTAAAATTCTCATCAGTACGAATTAAAGGAATAGCCCCTTGACCTCGAATTTCCATATAAAGGACACGCCGAGCAGAAACACCCTCTTTAACTTCTATTCTGATGGACTGAATATCTTTCATAAGGAATCGTAAAAAGATGCGACGACTTTTTCCAGGAAATCCCCAACGAAAAATACGCACTATTCCTTCTTTTCGGTCGAAAAGATCATAACCACTACCCACATTCCACAAAATAGTGCACCACAAATAGCAACTAATAAAGAGACCTGCGATCCCATAGAAAGACATCACAATCCCTTGCGGAAAAAAAATGATTTGCTGAGACGGAAATAACGATATAAAATTTCTACCAAGATAACTGGAAGTTCCAACCAATAAGAATCCTAATGAACCTAAAAAAAGTATAAAGGCCCAGAAGAAATTACTTGTTTTTCGAGACCCCGTTATAAATTCTATCCATATAGATTCTGATCGCCAACTCATATATATTAGATCCAGTTATACAATTTTTTGGAATTGAGAAAATATGACTTTCCTTTTTTTTTCAAAGTGACTATCATCAACTATTTTGTTGTGAACCTTTACCTTAGGAGTAATTCATAGAATTTTTTATATCTAAAAAAATAACATCTCCTTCCTTTATATGATCCCCTATAGCTATATACATACAAATAAAAACATTGACTTGAATTTCATACATCGGCCCGATGATGATACTTTTTTTCAAAAGAGCGCAAATTTATTTACCCATATAATACGTTTACACATGCATAAGAGCTTTTTTTTTTTATGTTTGTAGGAATCTATGTGTTATACAATATTCTACCAAATGGGTCTTATCGAATCGAAGTTTTTAAAATAAAAAAGGAGTTATACGATTAGGTCTCATCCGATCTAAAAAATCTTATTTTTTTGAATATGAAGAAATAAAGAAGCCATTGCAAGTGCCGGAAAGACTAGGCCTACTAAAGGCACAAAAATAGAGGGTAAGTTGTTGAAAGTTGTCATAAAATGGGTACCTCAATTTAATATTTGTACCTGTTATTGTTATATTCTGAATTCTAAAGATATATTAGAATATCTTGTATTTTTATTATTTCTATTATATATATTATATAATTATACTTAAGTATCTTTAAGTAAATATATATCTAATACAAATATACAACCTAATAGAAATATATAGAATAGAACCTAATAGAAATAGAATAAAAAAGAGGTACAAGAAGCGCCAAACTAAAAAAATGGACTTATTAATCTTTCAAACTAAAGAAAATAAAATAGATGTATCATAATCCCTATGATTCTTTTTGTTCTTTTTGTCTTCTATTTCTATGTAGTCATTAATAAAGAAAATTTTTTATTCCATCACAAATTTCTACACAATTTATTAGAATCTCATCCAAAAATAGGGAGTTTTCGGGAAATGCAAAAAGATGTAAGACTCTCTATAGATCTGTATATATCTCTATTTGAGATATCTATACATATGCAAGCAAGAGAGGAAAATGAACTTTGTTTTATTTGTCTAGTCGACTTTGAACTTCCCGAAAGAAAAAAATTCACTTTTTATCTTGTTGATAGAGGTTTACTGAGTAGTAAACAAAAAAAAAAGATTCTAAATAAAAATGCATTTTTCAGGGTTTTCGTTTAATTCTGATAAGCTAACCGTTCTATTTGATTTAATTTTTGTTCAAAGGAAAAAAAGCATGGAGCTGAAATAACTCACTCAGAACACCTTTTAAAGTATTACGTGGTACAATTGCATCCAACAAGCCTTTACGTAATAAAGATTCAGCCGCCTGTGAACCTTCAGGCATGGCTTTTTTCAATGTTTGTTCAATTACTCTTTTACCCGCAAATGCAATATAGGCATAGGGTTCGGCAATAATAATATCCCCCAACATACCAAAACTAGCTGTCACCCCACCGGTAGTAGGAGATGTAAGAATTGATATATAGAATAACTTTTTACTTGATTGATAATCACATAAAACCGCAGAAATTTTAGCCATTTGCATCAAACTTAAACTTCCTTCTTGCATACGTGCTCCTCCGGAAGAACACACTAAAATAAGAGGTAAACGTTGATTGGTAGCATACTCAACCAAACGAGTTATTTTTTCGCCTACTACGGATCCCATACTACCTCCCAGAAACTGAAAATCCATAACCCCAATGGCTACCGGAATACCGTTTAGTTGACCTGTACCTGTTTGAACAGCGTCAGTCAATCCTGTCAGTTTTTGAGCAGAGGCAATACGCTTTTTATAAGTATCCTCTCGCGAATGAAATTTAATGGGATCCGCAGAGAACATGTCTTCATCCATAGGGTTCCAAGTACCCCGATCAATCGAAAGCTCGATTCTCTCTGAACTAGTCATTTTCAAATAATGTCCACATTCTTCACAAACATTCATTTCGCTTTTCTTATATATTAATGCATAACAATTGTCGCATTGAATCCACAAGTGAGTAGAGTTTTTAGTTAAATATAAATTCTTAGAACTCATTGAATTACTACGATTCATATTAGTTC